AGACAGAGAAGAGAAATGGAGGGCTTTTTTGATGCAAGTTCGAATTTGAGCTTGAGCCAGGTACAAATAGAAAGAAATGGAAATTGAGAAAGCATTCCCAGGAAAAATTCTGTCACTTAGGGAGTCTTTTATTGGATAGCAAACGGATATCAAAATTGATCCAATTTATAAATTTATACCTAATTCTTTTATTATGATATTATTGTGATATTAGGATCAGGGTGCAAAAAAAATAAAAAATCAATGATTTTAGGATTCAATCAGCTCTCTATGAATGAGATAAAAACAGAAGAATCAGGAACAGAATAGAGTCTCCCTTTTTTTAGCACACGCAATTGAATGTTCAAAAAGGAATTCGCAAATTTTGGTAGTATAATTTCTAAAATACAATGGAATTGCGTACGTATATAGTAATAGGAGTAATCTTTAGGAAGTACATGCCAATATAGCTATCCGTATATCACATCTTTTATCATAATTGAACTTGGTGCAACATAGGTTAGGTCGCACTCTATACATAATGTCTATCTTTCTATCTTCTATTCATATTCAATGAAATATTCAAGCACGATGACCCTATATAGGGATATGTGCATAAGAAATAGAATCGGGCTTGGTATCCACGTATAAAAATTTCTGTTCTGGAGTTTACACTGTTCTGGGGTTTACATATACACATATATTTTCTTATAATTCTAATTGAGAATGTAATAGATAATGATTAGTCGTAAATCAATTGGATTTTGCATCCATTAAGGTAATACAAATGGAGATACAAAATTAAGAGCTGTTTACTAATTCAAAGTAAGAAAAGTAAGTAAGAGTAGAAGAGTAATAAGTAAATAGTTAATGAAGTAAAGAGTTAATTATTCTAAATTGCCCTGCATTTTACAGTCTGTGACCGGGGTCGGGAGGTAAGTTTTTAAGCGACGCGTGTTTTGAGATAAAATCAATCGAAGAGAAGAATAGAAACAGGATCCAATAAAAAAGAGGAATTATTTTTTGGAAAAAAAGAATAAGTACAATGGGATTCAAGATCCAAGAATAAAAGAAATTAAGAAAGTAAAAAATTCAAATAAAAACAAAATGAGGAGAGGAAAAGAAAGAGGAAAAGAAATAGAATCTAATAATATAATAATGATAAGAATATATAGATAATTCTATATATCTAGAATTTCTAATTTCTTTATCCATTTTGGATGGAATTTGGCGACATGGCCAAGTGGTAAGGCGGGGGACTGCAAATCCTTTATCCCCAGTTCGAATCTGGGTGTCGCCTGATCAACAAAAAAATACTTGGAATTTCTTAATCCTGTTGATCGAACTTGACGAATTTCTTTCGATACTTGATTTTGAGAACCCGTAGGCCTAAGGCCTATAAAAGACTGTCATCTTTTTTCTCAAAATATGGGTTTTCTGAGTGTGGCTCAAAAAGGTACCAATAAATATGAAGCAACCCAATCTTATTAATGATTGGTTTGGGCTATTCTGAATTGAATCAAATAAAAGAAATAGTGAGAATTCATTCTGGGCATCAGAACTATGAAAGTAAGAAGTCGGAAATCTTGGTATCCAAAGGTTCCTAAGAGACACTCCGTTTTGGCTACTAAGGTTGAAGAAAGGATTCTAAAAAGAAAAAAGACTATAAAGACTCCCTAATTATTTTACAATAGAACTTTCTTAATATTGAGGTAGTGTCTACTAACTCTGTCTGCGATGAAATTAGATTGGATAGGCTGATGGTAATTTCATTTAATAATTGTGGCAAAGAACTGAAGATACTTTGTATCCAGACTCACTAGAAGCTCTGAGTCCTGCTCATAAATTTCATCAGAATGGTTGAATGACTCTTCTTTCTATTTGTATATTTTATTTTTTCTTATTCAATAGAATTCTATTGAATAAGAAATCTAGGAACTTTTTATGAGTGGATTCATGAAATTGTTTCATAAAGAGCCGTAAGTAAGAATCCTATTTTGACTCTGCACCATTGATTCCACTATGATTATAAATCAATAATGGAATAATTCCTTCATTTCATAGAGATAGGGGACATCATTCACATGGATATAGTAAGTCTCGCTTGGGCTGCTTTAATGGTAGTGTTTACATTTTCTCTTTCACTTGTAGTATGGGGAAGAAGTGGGCTTTAGAGCTAGGAATATTACTAATTTAGTACTTTACTGAAAAATCTACTTGTATCAATTGGGATCGTTTTGCGAAAGCTTCAAAAAAAAAACTTGACTTGCTTTAGTTTATCTATCTATTATTTCTTAGATATTAGATATATTAGTAATATTATATTATTATAGAAATCTATTATTAGTAGATTTCTATTTTCTATTGAATCCTCTATGAAATAGTTTTCTTTTATTATTCTATTATTATTTATTAATAGTTAATAGATATTATCTAATAATAATAATACTAATAATAAGAATATTATTCTAATATTCTTAGATTTCTATAATTCTCTAATATATGATATGGTATTTCTATG